GATTATTAAAAAAATTTTCTAAATAATCGAACAAATATTTTTTTCTACTTTTTAGAAAAAAGTTGTTTTCATTGGAGTATATTTTATATCGGGATAGTAGGATTTGAACCTACGGCACCCTGCTCCCAAAGCAGGTACTCTACCAAACTGAGCTATATCCCGTTATTTATTCAATAACGAATTCAACTATATCATAGATATATTATTATGTTAAGTAATTAAATTTTTGTAAATAACTCTATGATTTTATTTAAACAAAATTTAATTTAAAATAGTTGTCAAAATCGAAAAAAATATATTATTATGCTTAATAGTACTACTAAATTTCACTTAATCATTAAAATTCGTTATTAATTCTAATTAATTATACTTAATTACTATTATTATAAACATTACTTGCTATGCTTTTATGAATCCAAAATTACGTATACTAGGTCTATCAATTTCTTATTTTTTAGTTATTGTCTAGGGCCTTACTTGTAAATGGGGTGGCTTTACACTCGTTTTTTATTTAAAAGAGAGGTAAAATCGTCCTTGACGATATAACAGCCATGGAAAAGCGATTGTATAGTAATAAGAATTGATCTGATTCTGACCATTAGTTTATAATTTTATAAAGATGATTTTTAACACTTATATCAAAGAATTACAAAATATAATTTACAAAGGATTTAAAATATTTTTTGATTCCACTGCTCGGTTGTTCGGATACCCCAATAATCCAGGAATGCCGATTATTCCATTCGACGAGGACGCATATGACAAGGTATATGGAAGAGATCTCTTACCTAAACATGTAACATATCTTCCTCCTGGCCAGCCGCAATATCCAGAAACCTTAACAGAGGCCTTATTTGGTACTTTTCCATATACAGAACCAATTGAAAAACATTTTTATCAACATCCATCAGAAGGTTATTATAACTTCTATGTTGAAAATTATCGAGAACTTTATTTTTTGCCTGATTGGTTATCTGGGTATATTCAAATGCATTTCAATATAACGATTAATCATTCAAATTTAGAATTGTGTCGTGATGTATTTTTTTATGTTGTATTATTATATGGTGCAATTGTTACGATACGATCAAATTTATTCTGGATGCTTGCCATTAACCCGTATACGTATCCATGGGTATTTGCCGTTGATTTTGTAGATTGGATCTATGATGCTTTAGCTGGAATTGTTCCTTGCTTTGTTGGAATCGATATGGTTCCAACTTTTTTTATGATGCTAATTGGAAAGATTGCAGATTCAGCAAATCATTTAGTTTTTACTATGCCATTTCTACCAAGTGAAGGAAACAAAGTAAGAATGTTATTGGATGGAGATATTAACCCAACAGAAGTTATTCAATTTCATTATTTACCATACTTATGGTATAAATATCCAATTCCAGAGAATGTTAGACAATTTTGGTATTCAGAACGTCCTGATATCTTAGAGTTTATGGAAAAAAATTATAGTCAATTTGGCTTAGATTTTCGACCTTCAACAGTATCAATAGATGAGATAACATCAGTAGTAGATTCAGCTGTAAAACTAACAACACCTATAGTAAGTTTAGTTTCTGATTCTACTGATTTTTTATCGACTAATTTTTAAAAAAAAATTAGTCGATAAAAAATCAGTTTTACACCTAAAATTTTGACATTATAAAATATTTATTAGCAAATTAAACTTTTTTTCTTTCAGACTTTTCAGGTACTTTGATTTGAATTATTTGAAAAGTACTAAAATAAGTTATACAATATCAGTCAACTAATTTTTTTATATCTCATATAAATCA